GAACATCCATTTTTACCGGGAATTCAAAAAGTTTTTTTGTACAGCAAACAACTAAGTAATAATAAAAGGTTAGAAAAATCGGAATCCACTCAAAAACCGACCCCCCCCCCTTTTTATTTTATATCAAATTAAAATTCTATTTCTATTAGAAATAATTTTCTAAATAATTTTATTTATATAAAAAAATAAAAAAGTAATTATATATAATTATATAATATTATATAATTATATTTATATTATTTATATAAAGATAAAGTAATTATATTATATAAATATAATTATATAAAATAATTATATAAAAATACAAATTAACAAAAAATATTAATACTTTATTTAGTGACAAACTAATAAACACAAGATAAAATGGTTTACCTTTCTGTGTCTCAGTTCCAGGATGGGGAGTCTTTTTCCCCATCGACATATTTGGCACAGTTACAATATAAAATAAGCCAAATTGTTATCTCTTTTCTATTTTAGTTATATTCATTGATAAAGTGCATTTTTGAATTCTATCCCTTTTGATTGACGGTAGAACTTTCTAGTTCCAAGAGCTCAAACATAAAATCGAAAATTCATAAAAACCCCAAACCCCTAAACTAAAAGAACGAAGCTTCAAATCGATCGTTGAACGAATTTTTATTCAGCAATGTAAAACTTTTCTGAAAAAAACATAGTACACTGCATTTTGATTTAGTTATTGAATCTCGACGATTTTTTAGTTATCGACTATTATAATATAAGTTCAGAAGACAAGCCCAAGCCGCTATGGTGAAATTGGTAGACACGCTGCTCTTAGGAAGCAGTGCTAGAGCATCTCGGTTCGAGTCCGAGTGGCGGCATACCACCTTCTAAAAAAGAAAAATAGATCGTATAATAAATTCAACTCCCGATTTCTATTTAAGAGACTCTTCTTTTCTTTTTTAAGATTTTTTATGATATTTGCAACCTTCGAACATATATTAACTCATATTTCCTTTTCAATCGTTTCAATCCGAATTACAATTTGGCTGATAAGCTTTTTTTTAGAAGATGAAATCGTACAACTATATGATTCATCCGAAAAGGGAATGATAGTTACCTTTTTCTGTCTAACAGGATTATTAGTTACGCGTTGGGTTTATTCAGGACATTTCCCACTAACCGATTTATCGGAATCATTACTCTTTCTTTCGTGGAGTTTCTCCCTTATTCAGATAGTTCCTTTTGTTAAAAAAAAGAAAAATTATTTAAGCACAATAACCGGTTCAAGTGTTCTGTTGACTCAAGGATTTGTTACTTCGGGTCTTTTAACTGAAATAGGCCAATCTTCAATATTAGTACCTGCTCTTCAATCTGAGTGGTTAATAATGCATGTAACTATGATGATATTCGGCTATGCGTCTCTTTTATGCGGATCATTATTGTCAATAGCACTTCTAGTTATTACATTGAGAAAAAACAGAACAATTTTGAATCTTTTATTATTTTCAAATGAATATTTTTTCAGTGGTGAAATCAAATACAAATATATGAATGAAAGAACCAATCTTTTGCCAAATACTTCTTTTTTTTCTACTAAAAATTATTACAGGTCTCAATTGATTCAACAATTGGATTGTTGGAGTTTTCGGGTTATTAGTCTAGGGTTTATACTTTTAACCATAGGTATTCTTTCGGGAGCAGTGTGGGCTAACGAAGCGTGGGGATCATATTGGAATTGGGACCCCAAAGAAACTTGGGCATTTATTACTTGGATCATATTCGCGACTTATTTCCATACCCGAACAACTCGAAACACACAAGGTTCCAACTCAGCAATTGTAGCGTTTATAGGCTTTCTTATAATTTGGATTTGCTATTTTGGGGTCAATCTATTAGGACTAGGGCTGCATAGTTATGGTTCATTTACATTAACATCTAACTGAATTCAAGAAAGGATCTTGCGAATCCAACCGAGTGCGATTATAGTTATAATAAAAAACTTTATGTGAACCGTGTGAATCAACTATTTTATTTGATTCACACGGTTCGTGCTCATTGCCCATATGGGGTTCAAATTCATTTTTTTTTTCACTTTACTTAGAAATTGACGAGAAAAGCTCTCTTTTTTCATTCTAGACCCTTTTAACTACTAACTACAGAATAAACAGAATAAACGATTTAAAAATCATAGCATAGGCTTTTTTGGTTTTATTTATGAAAACTATTTATAAAAAAGAATTAGATAGAATAACTTCGACCTTGGCAACTGATAGTGAAAAAACGAAATCAGGGTACATACCAATACCTAGTATGGGGAAAAAGAGAGAAATCGAAAGAAATAACTCGCGCGGTCCAGAATCAAAAAAAGAACAATTTTGAATATTAAAGAACTTGTATCCATAGAAAATTTGTCGTGACATAGATAATGAATAAATAGGAGTTAATATCATTCCAATTGCCATTACAAACGTAATTAGTATTTTTGGCATTAAAAGAAATTTTTGGCTGGTAATTATTCCAAAAAATACTATCAATTCCGCAACAAAACCACCCATACCCGGTAATGCAAGGGAAGCCATGGAAAAGCTACTGAACATTGTGAATATTTTTGGCATTCGGATAGCTATTCCGCCCATTTGGTCAAGGTAAACAATGCGTAGTCTATCGTAAGTGGTACCTGCCAAGAAAAAAAGTGCAGCACCAATAAATCCATGCGATATTATTTGTAAAAGAGCTCCGTTGAGGCCTGTATCGTTTATAGACCCAATGCCTATAATTATGAAACCCATATGAGATACGGAAGAATAGGCTATTCTTTTTTTTAAATTACGTTGGCCAAGAGATGTTGAAGCTGCATAAATTATTTGCATTGTCCCTACTATCACTAAACACGGCGAAAATAGAGAATGGGCGTGAGATAAGAATTCCATATTGATCCGTACCAACCCATACGCTCCCATTTTTAATAAGATTCCGGCCAGAAGCATACAAGTACTGTAATGCGCTTCGCCGTGGGTATCTGGTAACCATGTGTGTAGGGGTATAATCGGCGATTTGACAGCAAAAGCAATAAAAAATCCAATATAAAATATTATTTCCAAGGCTACAGGATACGACCGATTCACTGACGTTTCAAAATTTAATGTTGGTTCATTGGAACCATATAAAGCGATACCCAAAACTGCTATTAAGAGAAAAACGGAACCCCCCGCTGTGTACAAAATAAATTTTGTAGCTGAGTACAGACGTTTTTTTCCTCCCCACATAGATAGAAGTATATAAACGGGAATTAATTCTAACTCCCACATGATGAAAAAAAGCAAAAGGTCCCGAGAAGAAAATGATCCTATTTGACCACTGTACATTGCTAACATCAGGAAATGAAATAATCGAGAATCTCGAGTAACCGGCCAAGCTGCTAAAGTCGATAAGGTAGTGATAAATCCCGTTAGTAAAATAAGTCCTATAGAAAAGCCATCTATTCCTAATCTCCAATGGAAATCAAAAAAATGTATCCAGTTATAACCCTCCGCCAGTTGGATTAATGGATTATCCATTTGGAAATGATAAGAGAATGTATAAGTCGTTAGAAGGAGTTCGAAGATACATATAAATATAGTATACTGACGAATAACCTTATTTCCTCTATGGGGAAGAAAAAAGATTAAGGAACCGCCAAATATTGGCAAAATTACAATTGTTGTTAACCAAGTAAAAAAATTCGTGGTAAATACAAGATATACTTGGACCAGACAAACCCTCGCTCAAACTATTTTGAGCACGGGTTTGTCGGTAAAAAAATCAAACGGATTCAACTGAATTCAAGTAAACTTTTCTTGAATGTATCAATAAGCTAGACCCATACTGCGGGTTGTTTCATGCGATAAGTAAACTCGAACACTCAAGAACTCGGTTGGACAGGCGGATTCACATCTTTTACAACCAACGCAGTCTTCCGTTCTTGGAGCAGAAGCAATTTGTTTAGCTTTACACCCATCCCAGAGTATCATTTCTAATACATCGGTCGGGCAGGCTCGGACACATTGAGTACAGCCTATACACGTATCATAAATCTTTACGGAATGTGACATTGAATATATCCATTTTGAATGTCATAAATTTTCGACCTAGTAATAAAAAAACCCTATATTTAGATACCAGACGAATCAACAAGTTAGCAGAATTTTTTTAATCAATCTACTTCTTTCTGGGTTGATTTATGAGAAAGGCCCAAGATACTTTGATTTCGTAGGTTTTTGTAACCGCTATCATACCTTAATTTAATAATAATTTAAATTTTAAATAATGTAGCAAAATAATTCTAATCCGTTTCTGACTATTGGAATGCATATGCCCAATACTAATTATTCAACAAATTCGATTGGTTAATACGAGTCGATTTTCGGTTACGATAAATTAATGAAACAATAGCCAGTCCAATAGCTGCTTCGGCGGCTGCAATAGATATAACAAAAATTGCTAAAATGTCTCCTTTTAATTGACGATTATCAAAAAAATTGGAAAATGTTACAAAATTTATATTAACTGCATTTAATATAAGTTCAAGACACATAAGAGCTCTAACCATATTTCGACTTGTGATCAATCCATATGTCCCAATACAAAATAAATAGGCACTCAACACAAGTATATGTTCGAGCATCATTAACCAACTCCTTATCAATCTTATTCAGTTCAATCTAAACACCAATTCAATCGATTCGATTGAATCATATATAACAAGTAATCGATACTTGAATTTCTTATTTACTATTGACGAGCTAGAACAATTGCACCTATTAAAGCAACTAAAAGAATTATTGAAACAAGTTCAAATGGAAGAAAAAAATCTGTTGATAAATGAACTCCAATTTGTTGGTTATTAGTTATCAAATCTTGCTCTAGAATCTGGTTTGGTCTTGTAGTCCAAATAATAGCGTCCCATGACATATCTAGAATAGTACTAATTAGTGAAATAAAAAGACTTGTACAAACTATCGAAGTAATTGCATCTCCAATATTCCAAAGATTTTCCTCTTCGGAATATTCTGAACCGTTCATGAACATCACAGCAAAAAGTATTAAAACATTTATAGCTCCTACGTAAATGAGTAACTGCGCAACGGCTACAAAGTAGGAGTTCACTAGAAGATAGAATAAGGATATACAAACAAGAACTAATCCCAGCGAAAAGGCAGAATAAATTGGATTGGAAAGTAATACCACCCCCTGACCTCCTAAGATTAGACCCGATCCTAGAAAGACTAAAAGAAAACCATGTATTGGTTCCGATAAATTCATTTAAAAAAATATATAAATTGAAATATTTCATGACTTTATTGACCGGAGCAGGAAAAAGAAAAAGAAGTGACTCCTATTTTTTTTTAGGAAACTTCTTTTAACTAAACTAACTAAACGAAATGTGAGTTGCTGTAAATAGTGTTATTGGAGTACTTTCATTTAATATCCTAACGAATAGTTTAAAACTATATCTATTGCGAAAATCATTACTCTAATATAGAAAAGAAACAGATTTTCCATCCAGAAACTTTTAAACAACTAATCAAAAGTTTGGATTGATAAAAGGTATTCTTTTAGATCCAAACTCAAACTGGGCCTTATTTATTTTTTAGTTTTTTTTGAATCAATTAATCAAATCGAAGGTTTTAGCCATTTTCTATTTTAGGTAAATTTGAAATTGTTCGAATTGTGTAATCGTCACTTACTGATGTCGGTAAACGACCCAACGAAATTTGATTGTAATTCAACTCATGCCGATCATAAGCAGAAAGTTCATATTCTTCAGTCATTGATAAACAATTTGTTGGACAATACTCAACACAATTACCACAAAATATACAGATTCCAAAATCAATACTGTAATTAAATAATCGTTTCTTTCGAATATCAGTTTCCAATTTCCAATCAACAACAGGTAGATCTATAGGACATACACGAACACATACTTCACAAGCAATGCATTTATCAAATTCAAAGTTGATTCGGCCACGGAAACGCTCAGGTGTGATCAGCTTTTCGTAGGGATATTGAATAGTTATAGGTAAACGATTCGCATGAGATAAGGTGATCATGAAACCTTGACCAATGTACCTGGCAGCTCGTACTGTTTGTTGACCATAATTTATGAACTCAGTTACCATAGAAAACATGTCGTGAATGTATAAATAAAATAAAAAATTTTTATGCTTGTTTCTTTCTCTTGTTTGAGACAGGTCGTGAATACAGAATATTGTAGTATTTTACATCGAAAGAAGTTGGAACGAGGTTGTTAATAATAGATTACCTAAAGAGATAGGTAAAAGAAATTTCCAGCCAAGACTTAATAGTTGGTCCATTCGCAGCCTTGGTAAAGTCCATCTTGTTGCAATAGGAATAAACAAGAACAAATAAGTTTTAGCTAATGTAATAAGTATACCGCTTATTGTTCCAAAGACTTTACCCGCTTTATTTATGTCAAAAATCTTAGGAACGAATTCGTATGGGATAGAAAGATCCCAACCTCCTAAGTAAAGAACTGTTACAAATAATGAAGAAACTAGTAGATTTAGATACGAAGCAACGTAAAATAAACCAAATTTGATACCAGAATATTCTGTTTGATAACCTGCTACTAATTCTTCTTCTGCTTCCGGTAAATCAAAGGGTAATCTCTCACACTCGGCTAGAGAAGAACTTAGAAAAATGCTAAACCCGATGGGTTGACGCCATAAATTCCATCCCCAAAAACCATATTTTGATTGTGCTTCAACTATATCAACTGTACTTGGACTGTTAGATAATCATAGTCGATGATAACACCAATGTTCCCATCGCTATTACAGAACCGTACATGAGATTTTCATCTCATACGGCTCCTCAGAGGTCACAAATAAATTTAAGGTAAGGGTATCTTTCTATTATTTATATTGATTTGATATTTTTTGGAGGATACTTATCCTAAGGTTACGGTTCCGAATTATACCAATGAAATTCTGTTTGCTCGACTTAATCTATTTATTTAATATATTTATAATATATTAAAATAGAATATATTAAAAGCGCTTCTGAATTGATCTTATCTTTTTTTTAATTATAAAAATTTCATTTTTCTTTGTTGATCAATAATGATAATGTAATTCTTGAATAAAAGACTTTTTATAATATTTTAATATTTTTATAACAATAGTGCCTAGATCGATAGTTCAACCTAGTTTTTTTTTTTTCAATTTACAAAAATGAATTAGAATGGAAGCTCTAATTCATAACTCATGACAAGAGTTCTCTCTTTCGAACTAAAAAAATATATAGGAAAAAGAATAAAAAAAAAGATCCCCCTTTTGCAATTATTCTTTTTTATTCCGTTCCTATTCTCCTTTCTTCATAACTCATATAATAATAATATAAATAATATAATATATATAATATAAAAGGGCTTTAAAAAGATTATCTCGTTCGTGATAGTTATTTATTTAATCAGTGAATAGGAGCATACTTTGGATCGGAATTGTGGGGAATACTTCTTGAGCTTTTCTACCAACCTAAAGCCCCAATTGAATTCCTTTTTATATACGGAAATACCCTTTTTGATAACTTACTAAATCTACAGTATCAACTCTTTACTAACCCTTTGTGTATTTTGGTCTTCCTAATCATCCACTTATTGTTGTTCAACCTACCCTTATGCTAATAGACCTGTCGTAATAGAAAATAAAATAACAATCCCGCGGAGTTGGTCTTTTGAACCCGCTTCAAGTCATCATGACTAAGTAATGAATCTTGGGGTAAACAGTCTCTACTGCTTATGTTTAATTAATTCTTGTACGTAGGAAATGAGATTTAACCCTTTTACTGCAAATTTGTAAGCCGTTTTCTTTCACCCATATAACTATCCGCTTTAATCCATCAACCAAAATAATCAATAAAAAAAATGAAAAATGTACATTTAACCTTTTTCTTAAGCTTAAGCCTAAGAAAAAAAAAATAGAGAGGAAATTTTGTGTCTTAGCGAATCACACGTAGAGATATTGATAATACACACAGAGCTAATGGTATTTCATAACTAATTGATTGAGCAGCAGCCCTTAGACCACCTAAAAAGGAATATTTATTATTTGATCCATATCCCGACATAAGAAGTCCAACAGGAGCAACACTTGAAATGGCGATCCATAAAAAAACGCCAATAGTAAGATCAGATAGAACAAGGCGATAGCCAAACGGAATTACTGAATAACTTAGTAAAATGGATATGACTGCTATGGATGGTCCGATACTGAATAAACGGGCATCTCCTCTCGATGGAAGAAGATTTTCTTTGAAAAGTAGTTTTATACCATCTGCTATAGCTTGAAGAATTCCTAAGGGGCCGGCGTATTCAGGTCCAATACGTTGTTGTATCCCCGCAGATATTTCTCTTTCTAACCAAACAATCACGAGTACACCTATTGTGATTCCTAATACAAGACCAAAACTAGCGACAAGCATCCATAAGATCTCATAGACCCCTTTTAAGGATTCCAATCTGGAAAAAGGATTAATAGCTTGTATTTCAGTTGTATCCATTATCATTTTAACGATCAACTTCTCCCATAATGATATCTATACTCCCTAGTATTGTCATAATATCAGCCAATTTCATTCTTTTAACTAACTGAGGAAGAATTTGCAAATTGATAAACCCCGGTGGACGAATTTTCCATCTCCACGGAAAAACGCCCGAATCCCCTATCAAAAAAATTCCCAATTCGCCTTTTGGGGCTTCGACTCTAACATAAAGTTCTTGTTTGGACAATTCAAAGGCTGGAGAAGGTTTTTTACTAATAAATCGATATTCAAAATCATTCCATTCGGGATCTTTTACTCTATCAAAACGTCGTATTTCCAAATTTTCATATGGTCCCCCTGGAATTCCTTCCAGAGCCTGTTGTATAATTCTTATGGATTCTGTCATTTCGCCAATGCGTACTAAATAACGAGCTAACGAATCGCCCTCTTTTTGCCATTGAACTTCCCAATCCAATTCGTAATAACACTCATAATGATCAACTTTACGAAGATCCCATTGTATTCCGGAAGCTCGTAGCATCGGTCCTGATAAACCCCAATTTAGTGCTTCTTCCCCGGCAACAACTCCCACGCTCTCAACTCGTTTTAAAAAAATAGGATTACGCGTAATAAGCTTTTGATATTCAGTAACCCCTGTTAAAAAGTAATCGCAAAAATCCAAACATTTATCGATCCATCCATGAGGTAGATCAGCAGCTACTCCTCCGATACGAAAAAAATTATGCATCATTCGCATACCGGTAGCAGCTTCGAATAGGTCATATATCAATTCTCTTTCTCTAAAAATATAGAAGAAAGGGGTCTGTGCGCCAATATCCGCCATAAAGGGGCCAAGCCATAACAAATGTGAAGCTATCCGACTCAACTCCAACATAATGACTCGGATATAGCTAGCCCGTTTCGGTACTTGAATATTGCCTAATTGTTCAGGCCCATTTACAGTTATTGCTTCGGTGAACATAGTAGCTAAATAATCCCAGCGGGTTACGTAGGGCAAATATTGTATAATTGTTCGATTTTCTGCAATTTTCTCCATCCCTCTGTGTAAATAACCTAATATTGGTTCACAGTCAATAACATCTTCACCATCTAGAGTAACGATGAGTCGAAGAACACCATGCATTGATGGGTGGTGAGGTCCCATATTGACTCTCATTAGGTCTTTTCTTGTAGCTGGTACATTCATAAGTTTTTTACCGATTCACTCGTCCATGAATTGCTGAAAGTTAAAAGAAATTAATCAAAACTCAAAATTTAAACAACTAAACTAAATACTAAAAATTCAAATTCCCCGGCTTTTGCAATTAACGAGTTTTTATCTCTCGAATATTCAACTGACCAATTAATTCTTTATAATGTACTGTATTTTTTTTTGCCAAATAAGCCAACAGCCGTTGGCGTTTTCCCAATATTTTTCGTAAACCTCTCTGAGATAAATAGTCTTTTTTGTGCAGTTCCAAATGTGAAGTAAGTCTCTGGATCTTATTGGTAAACCAGAATACTTGAAATTCAACAGAACCTCTGTTTTCTTCTTCAGAAATGAGTGTATTTTTTAGCATAAAAAATTTCCCCCCTCTCATCTTACAAATATGTATTTTACCGATGAGTAATAATAATGCTATTCATTTTAATGCAGGATACGCGTGAATTTCGTTAGGAACTCCTACGTTTATCAATTCACATTAATCAAAATCAATCCAGCTTTAACTTTAAATTCAATTTGATTCAGATAGGAATACCTAAATGTGGTACATTTTTCCATTCAGAAAGGGGCATAATTTAGCCCTAAGAATGAATAAGATTCTGTTAATTGATTTCTAGGTCTAATTGATACGTTATTGGTTTTAGTATCTATATTTGAATGGTATGTAAGACAGGTCATGTCTGAATCTGTTTCCGTTCATATATTCTATAGGATAGAGCATCTATACGAAAAATCGACTATCAATGACTTTGCAACCATGGATACATATATATCCTTAAAATACTGAAACGGCTGCCGTTATTGGTATCAAACCAATAGCGATTCAGACAAGCTAAATCTTCTACTCGATAATTGGGCCAAAGAAAAAACTTTAAGTTAATTAATTCATTTTTATCTTTATCAACATCTTTCGCTTTGTTCAACAATTGACTACAGTTGTTCTTGGTGCAAAATACTGAAGTTCTATCAACAACATTTCGATTTTTAGTCTTTGAATTGAAACAAATTAGAATTCTGAACTCCCTGCGGCGTCTGGGCGATAAAATATTTTCCGGAACAAGTAAATCAAAACTATTCCTATCAACATATTCTTCTTCTCGGTATGCTTGATTAGTTTGCTGTTTACTTGTATGAACCAATGAAATGCCTAAGGTTTTATACATAAGAAATTGACCGTCCGTTTTTACAGACAGACGCGTGGGTTCGATAACCAATACTCCCCTCTTGATCAATTCTGCAAGACTCAAATTCTTCTGAATCAGCATTATATCCAAACTCATTTCTCTTCTTTGAATCGAAGATATAGTAATTTTTCTTGGATTTTTTAGTCTAAGCAAGAGACAATATATTTTGACATTATTGATCACTCTTTGATTTAAAGCACCGCCCCACCGTAATTGAAAAAAGAAATAACGTTTCAGAAAGAAATCTAGTTCTGCTTCTGTCTTACTTTTGTATTGTTTTTTCTTTTTACCTTTTTTTATCTTTGATACTGCATCTTCAATTTCAATCTGTTTTTCTTGTTTTCTTGGGAGAAAGGATCCAAGATTCCTTTGATTTTTTTGTGCATTTGATCTAAGATCGCCCCGTCTTTCGGACGTGTCTTTTTCTTTTTGATTTCGATTTGTATTCGTTATGTTTTTATTTGATGATATAACACATTCACCTTTTTCTTTTCCGGCGATGTTTTTATTTTCACTAACAACATTTTCATTTAGATTTAAATTGAAAAGAAATACTTTTCTTGGGATAACCCACGGTTTCGTTTTATATAGATTATAAAGTAGTATGAATTCTGGAAAGAACCAAAGTTCCAAACTCGAAATGGGACGATTTAGTATTTCTTCATTCATTCCCATCCAATCCAAAAAAACCCTTTTTGGACTTCGAGAATTGATTTTCGGATTTGGATTTTTCAAAAAGGAAAAAAGGCCCTTTTTATCAAATAAGTGATAATTCTTAGTACCAATTTTAGTATTTTGATTACCTATGTTATCGATCTTGGCCCAAGTCTCAATATCAACTTTTTTTCTAAGATAAAAATGGATAATCTTCCAATTCAAATATTTTCTATCATAATAGGTTTTTCTATATCTAATATCGCCCTTATCCAGATAATGATTGATAGGAGCATTTTTTAATATATCCGTATCAGAAGGGTTGTGTTTATGTGTGTTAGAATTATAAAAAAAATCTGGGTTCTTATTTACCTTTCGTTCACGTTCAAAGGATGATTCATAAATCGCGGAGTTTCCCCTATTTTCATAATTAATATAGTTATATGACAAAAGATCATATCTAGAGTTTTTTTGAAAATTATCTTTTTGATTTAATATCGAATATACTTCGGAATCTTTGTGTTTTTTGGACTGAATTAATTGATCCTTTTGATATAAATTCGATTTGTAACTTTGATTTTGAACCATACTATGTTGATTAACTCTACTTCGCCATTTTGCTGATATTAATTTAGACCACTTAATTGGGGATAAATCATATTGATAATGTTCTTTTAACCACCCCTTCCATTGATTCATTGCATAACTCGTAAGTTTCTTAAGACTTAATTCCGAATGAATTAGTCGTTGTCTTTCGAAAGAATGTTTTATTTCAGTCTTAAGAAAAAAATCCCTCCCGGGGTTGTGAAAAACAGACCTTAATTTATACAAGTTAAAGTTAATAGCTTGAGTTTGTGATAATTTGTAAAATACATAGGCTTGGGACAAATAGGATAAGTCACAAAAAATATGTGAATTTGTCTTATTGTTAATATTAGCAATGGATTTTTTTATAGTCGAAATAAAGTAAATTGTATTGTGATTTTTTTTATTAATTCTTTCGTACTTTGTTCCATTAATGGACTTATCCCTAAAACTTTTTTTTGATTCAATAAAAGGTTGTGTATTGAGTCTGGGAGTATTAATCATAAATAAAAAAATCTCTATGTATATTTTTTCAACGAAAATTTTTACAAAAGAATCTAATTTAGAGATTAATCGGTTATTTCGTCTTTTTAATATTTTCCAAATCGTTTTGGAAAATTCTAATCTCTTAGTATTATAAGTATAACTTGTTTTGTTAGGACTAATATAGATTCCCGGGGTTATTTTTCTTTTCCCTTTTGTAATTCTTTTTATTTGATTTCTGATTGTGCTTATTCTATCAGTCATATTCTTCTTTTTTTTTTCTGTCAGTGAAGAATTTGGCCAGTGTCGAGATTGAATTTGACTAAAGGAGTCATGAATTATCCGATTGCTGATTATAGAATCTTTTTCGTTTTTACTTTCATTCGAATCATATACTTTTCTTAATCCCAATAATATAATTGGATTTATTTTGGAAAGTTCTTTTATTATTCTTATTATTCTTTTTATAAATAAAAAATTTTCGACAAACCATTCTTTTGTTTCTTTTCCAATTGTTATAAACAATTTTGTTCTTTCCCTTAAAACTTTTAGAGCTAGAAAATAGACCCTTTTGCATTTTACAAGTTTTGTTTCCAGTTCCCTAATAACAGGCTCAAAAAAGTCAAAAAGGGAAGATCCCTTTCTGGGAGAACCAAAAGGGAGGTTAGTTTCCATTCCCCAAACGGTTAAAAAACAAAAAGATGCTTTTTGTTTTTTCTTTAAATATCTATCAGAAAATCGTAGTTTAGATCTCTGCCACGGGTTCAGACGAAAAGGAAATAGGATTTTTATCTGAATACCGTCTGTCAACCAATTTTTTGGAAATTCGGTTTCCGATAATTGAACACCATTATAGGTACATTTAATATGCATTTCTCGATTCCATTCCTGTAGATCCTCAGACCATTCGGGAAATTGCAATAATAGGATACGTCCAATATTTTTTACTATTATGTAAAAAGGTAAAAAAAGATATTTTCGAAGAATCGATTGTGTTATTAACATAGAACCTCTTATGATTTGCGCAAATGGAATGGTATCCCAGGCTTCCGCTATCTCTATCCGCGCTTGTTCTTTTCTTTTGTTATCTTCTTTTTTGTCCTTCTCTTTTTTCTCTTCTTTTTTTTGTTCTGCTGTATACTCCAGAATTTCAAATTCGGTATCTTTTCGTACCCAATTTCTAAAAATAAGTTTAATTGGTCCGGATATATCAAACGAAAAAAGGGGGGATTTTTTTATCCTGTCCAAAAAAGGGAAAGAATGTACATTTGCTTGAAAGAGTTCCCAAATAACAACTTTACGTCGTTGGGCGCGTATAGAACCTTTAATTATTCCTCTTCGGAAATCCGACTGTTGTGAATAGCGGATCAAAGCTGCCTCGTTTCGTTGATCCGCAGTGTTAGTATCTGTCGTAGTATTAGGATCAGGAGTTTCCTTGTTAGGAGTAAAAATCACTACACGTTTCGCTTTTCTTGAGCGAATTTGATGATCGACGGGCACGTTTTGTTGATATTCTCCTGATTGTTGTTCTAAATCAGTTATTAAGTTGTATGACCATCGGGGGACTTTTTTGCTGATTTGTTTTAGTCCACCCGATTCTTTTTGAATTTTTTGACCATTGGAGTGGTTTTGAATAACATAAAATACCAATTTCAAATTGTTATTCAAATTGTTTTTTTCTTTTTCAAAATCTATTTTGTTTTGTTCTTGGTGTGAAAATAAAGAAAGACCTTTCAAAGTTAAATTCGATTTTGATTTTGTATCAAATTCACCAGCTAAGGGGTAAAAATTAGAAATTTCTGTTAATAATTTTTTTTTATCAAACAAATCCTCTTTCTGTTCAAATTCTTGGTAATCAGTAAGAATACTATGAATCCGATTTATATCAACTGTCTTTATTAAATTTTCTATCGACGTTTTAGAGGGTAAAAACATTTCTTTGATTCTTCCGCGATATGCACCCTTCAAGAAGGGATCATACATTTTTGGCAAATATTTACTTTTCGTATCATCATTGCAAAATCGCGTTTTTATTTCGAGTATATTCAGAAAAAGAAATTCCTTGTCTAGAGCTTCAATTCGATTTCTAAACTCCTTGTTTAGATTATTTCGTTTTTTGTTGTTCGTATAAACCCAACGCTTGTCAAACTCATTATAGGAAGTTTTATCTAGTGTGATCAGAGATAGCTTTCTTTGTATCATTTCCCCAAAGGTTGACATACTGGGTAAGTAGGTAAAAGATATTCGTTGTTTTCCATCACTTTTGCATGCCTCAAAGAAATATTGAGAGATTTCTTTTCGGACAGCTTTGTCAAATCGATTATTTTTTATGTAACGAAATGGGCGATTCCATCGTTTATAATC